GTCGAAGTTCACTATGAATCCTTGGGCACCTATCATGAGATTTATGCACACTATCTAATAATAAGAAATATAAAAAAAGAAATTATTTTTGTATATATTCGAACTACTGTTGGTCATATTTATCTTTATCGAGAGATTGAAGAAGCTATACAAGGATTTTCTCGAGCCTGCTCATATGGTAAGACCATACTTAAGTAATTCTATGATATCCGTGTAATTCGAGTCTTTTGGGTTCAACTAGGATCACAATTCATCAATTTTTAGGTGAATTAAGATTCAGAAAAGGAAGTTTTCTAATCATTAACTCAAAACCATTCATTGTGTAATTCTACTTAAGCGGAATACGGAGGTACTTATGGCAGAACGGGCCAATTTGGTCTTTCACAATAAATCGATAGATGGAACTGCCATGAAACGACTTATTAGCAGATTAATAGATCACTTTGGAATGGCATATACAGCACACATACTGGATCAAGTAAAGACTCTGGGTTTCCAGCAAGCCACTGCTACATCCATTTCATTAGGAATTGATGATCTTTTAACAATACCTTCTAAGGGATGGCTAGTTCAAGATGCTGAACAGCAAAGTTTGATTTTAGAAAAACACCATCATTATGGAAATGTCCATGCAGTAGAAAAATTACGCCAATCCATCGAGATATGGTATTCTACAAGTGAATATTTGCGACAAGAAATGAATCCTAATTTTAGGATGACTGACCCTTATAATCCAGTCCATATAATGTCTTTTTCGGGAGCTAGAGGAAATGTGTCTCAAGTACATCAATTAGTAGGTATGAGAGGATTAATGTCCGATCCACAAGGACAAATGATTGATTTACCTATTCAAAGCAATTTACGCGAAGGACTCTCTTTAACAGAATATATAATTTCTTGCTACGGAGCCCGCAAAGGGGTTGTGGATACCGCTGTACGAACATCAGATGCAGGATATCTTACGCGCAGGCTTGTCGAAGTAGTTCAACATATTGTTGTACGTAGGACAGATTGTGGCACCATTCGGGGTATTTCTGTAAGTCCTAGAAACGGCAGTATGCCGGAAAGAATTTTTACCCAAATATTAATAGGTCGCGTATTAGCAGACGATATATATCTGGGTTCGCGATGCATTGCGACTCGCAATCAAGATATCGGGGTTGGGCTTGTAAATAGATTCATAACCTTTCGAACCCAACCAATAGCCATTCGAACTCCTTTTACTTGTAGGAGTACGTCTTGGATTTGTCGATTATGTTATGGCCGAAGTCCTACTCACGGCGACCTGGTCGAATTAGGAGAAGCTGTAGGTATTATTGCAGGTCAATCCATTGGGGAACCCGGTACTCAACTAACATTAAGAACTTTTCATACGGGCGGAGTATTCACAGGGGGTACTGCAGAACATGTACGAGCTCCTTATAATGGCAAAATTAAATTTAATGAGGAGTTGGTGCATCCCACACGTACACGTCATGGACACCCTGCCTTTCTATGTTATATAGACTTGTATGTCACTATTGAAAGTGAAGATAGTCTACATAATGTGAATATTCCTCCAAAAAGTTTTCTTTTAGTTCAAAATGATCAATATGTTGAATCCGAACAAGTTATTGCTGAAATTCGTGCGGGGGCATCAACTCTGAATTTTAAGGAAAAAGTTCGAAAACATATTTATTCTGATTCAGAAGGAGAAATGCACTGGAGTACCGATGTGTATCATGCACCCGAATTTACATATGGTAATGTTCATCTCTTACCAAAAGCAAGCCGTTTATGGATATTGTCGGGAAGACCATACAGATCCAGTGTAGTCTCCTTTTCACTCCACAAGGATCAAGATCAAACAACCGGGAATTCTCTTTCTTTCGAACAAATAATTTTTAACTTATCAATGACTAATGATCAAGTACAAAATAAATTTTTGGATCCTTATATTAAAAAATCTAGTAAAAAAGAACATAGGAGTCCGAATTATTCAGAACTTAATGGGATAGGTCATTGTAATCACATATATCCTGCAAAAAACTCCGATTTATTGGCAAAGAGGCGAAAAAATAGATTAATCATTCCATTTCAATTTCAATTGAGTCAAGAACGAGAAAAAGAATTAATGTCCCTTTCCAACGGTATCTCGATTGAAATACCCACAAATGGTATTTTCCGTAGAAATAGTATTTTTACTTATTTCAATGATCCTCGATACCGAACAAAGAGTTCGGGAATTACTAAATATGAGACTATAGAAATGCATTCTAGCGTTAAAAACGAGGACTTGATTGAGTATCGAGGAGTCAAAGAATTTCGACCAAAATACCAAATGAAAGTCGATCGGTTTTTTTTCATTTCCCAGGAAGTACATATTTTACCCGGATCTTCTTCGATAATGGTACGGAACAATAGTATCATTGGAGTAGATACAAAAATTACTTTAAATACAAGAAGCCGCGTAGGCGGAGTGGTTCGGGTGGAGAGAAAAAAAAAAAAGATTGAACTTAAAATTTTTTCTGGAGATATCTATTTTCCTGGGGAAACAGATAATATATCCCGACACAGCGGCATTTTGATACCACCAGGAAAGACAAATTACAAGGAATCAAAAAATTTAAAAAATTGGCTCTATGTTCAACGGATCACCCCTACTAAGAAAAAGTATTTTGTTTTGGTTCGACCCGTAGTCACATATGAAATCACGGACGGTATCAATTTAGCAACACTTTTCCCTCAGGATCTGTTGCAAGAAAGGGGTAATGTGCAACTTCGAGTTTTCAATTATATCCTTTATGGAAATGGCAAAGTCACCCGGGGAATTTATGACACAAGTATTCAATTAGTACGTACTTGTTTAGTATTGAATTGGAACCAAGACAAAAAAGATTCTTCTATCGAAGAGGCCCGTGCTTCATTTGTTGAAGTAAGGACAAATGGTATAATTAGATATTTCCTAAAGATCGGTTTAGTGAATACGGCTCTTTCGTATATCGGTAAAAGAAAGAATCCCCCCCCTTTTTCTGATGATGGCTTAAAGTATACCAATATGAATCCGTTTTTTTCCATTGATTCAAAGCCCAAACTTCAACAAGCATTTAACCCAAATCAAGGAACTGTTCGTATGTTGGTGGGTAAAAATAAGGAATGTCAGTCTTTTATAATTTTGTCATCATCCAATTGTTTTCGAATGGGTCCATTCACACTCAACGGTGTAAAATATCCTAAAAAATCCATTAAAAAAGATCGCCTAATTCTAATTAAGAATTCATTCGGTCCTTTAGGAACAGTCCTTAATTTTGCGAATTTTTTTTTTTTTTACCATTTAATAACTCATAATCAGATCTTGGTAAATAATTATTTACAACTGGACAATTTAAAACAAACCTGTCAAGTCCTTAAATATCAATATTATTTAATGGATGAAAATGGAATAATTTATAATCCCAATTTTTGTAGTAATAAAATTTTGAATCCATTCAATTTGCATTGGGATTTTCTTCATTACAATTTTTGTGAGGAGACATCTACAAAAATGCGTCTTGGACAATTTATTTGTGAAAATATATGTATAAAAAAAAATGGACTGCACTTAAAACCGGGTCAAATTATAATTGTTCAATTTGATTTTGATTCAGTAGTAATAAGATCGGCTAAGCCCTGTTTAGCTACCCCAGGAGCAACAGTTCATGGGCATTATGGAGAAATCATTTATGAAGGGGATACCCTAGTTACATTTATATATGAAAAATCGAGGTCTGGTGATATAACGCAAGGTCTGCCAAAAGTGGAACAAGTCTTAGAAGTTCGTTCGGTTGAGTCAATATCCATGAATCTCGAAAAGAGGATTAATGGTTGGAACGAACGTATAAAAAAAATTCTTGGAATTCCGTGGGGATTCTTGGTTGGGGCTGAGCTAACTATAGCACAAAGTCGTATCTCTTTGGTTAATAAGATCCAAAAGGTTTATCGATCCCAGGGGGTGCAGATTCATGATCGGCATATCGAAATTATTGTACGGCAAATAACATCTAAAGTCTTGGTTTCAGAGGATGGAATGTCTAATATTTTTTTGCCCGGAGAACTAATTGGATTGTTTCGAGCAGAACGAACGGGGCGCGCTTTGGAAGAAGCGATCTGTTACCGAACGATCTTATTGGGAATAACGAGAGCATCCCTGAATACTCAAAGTTTTATATCCGAAGCAAGTTTTCAAGAAACTGCCCGAGTTTTAGCAAAAGCTGCTCTCCGAGGCCGTATTGATTGGTTGAAAGGATTAAAAGAAAACGTTGTTCTGGGGGGGGTGATACCCGTTGGTACTGGATTCAAGGGATTCGTACACCGATCAAATCAACATAAGAGCATTAGCATTCCTTTGAAAAAAAAAAACAAGAATAGACTCGAGGGAGAAACGAGAGATATTTTGTTTTACCACAGAGAATTGTTGGATTCTTGTTTTTTAAAGAATTTAGGTGATAGATCAAAACAACAATGATTGGGGGGATTTAACAGAAGAGATTCATCTTTTTTTATCTTTATTATTGATTATTGTTATTTAATTAATTAATTTAGTATCTTAGTAATGTAATAAAATACGTTCACTAAAAAAAAAAGATAAAAATAGACAGGAATTTTTAGTTTGGGTTGTGTATCAATATCCAGGTTAAAAAAGAAGGTTCCGTTGGAACAAATTTTTATTTCAGGATACCTCATCTCTTTATTCAAAAAAGAGTTAAAGTGTGTGGAGAAATGACAAGAAGATATTGGAACATCAATTTGGAAGAGATGATGGAGGCGGGAGTTCATTTTGGGCATGGTACTCGAAAATGGAATCCCCGAATGTCACCTTATATCTCTGCAAAATGTAAGGGTATTCATATTATAAATCTTACCAGAACTGCTCGTTTTTTATCAGAGGCTTGTGATTTAGTTTTTGACGCAGCAAGTAGAGGAAAACAATTTTTAATTGTTGGGACAAAAAATAAAGCAGCTGATTCAGTAGCATGGGCTGCAATAAGGGCTCGATGTCATTATGTTAATAAAAAGTGGCTTGGGGGTATGTTAACGAATTGGTCCACTACAGAAACAAGACTTCATAAATTCAGGGACTTACGAATGGAACAAAAGGCGGGGCGACTCGCGCGTCTTCCGAAGAGAGATGCCGCGGTGGTAAAGAGACAATTATCTCACTTGCAAACATATCTGGGCGGGATTAAATATATGACAGAATTACCTGATATTGTAATCATTGTTGATCAACAAAAAGAATATACAGCTCTTCGAGAATGTATTACTTTGGGAATTCCAACGATTTGTTTAATCGATACAAACTGTGACCCGGATCTCGCCGATATTTCGATTCCGGCAAACGATGATGCTATATCTTCAATCCGATTAATTCTTACCAAGTTAGTATTTGCAATTTGTGAAGGTCGTTCTAGCTATGTAAGAAATACTTGATTTTTTTATGAAATCAACACTTCAATTCCTATAATTTATAATAGAATTGGTTAATGTTCCTGAATATCAAAAACTATATAATAAATTAAAGGGAAAGGGCTGGTGATATTATGTGATTTGATTAATCGGTATCCTAAATAAAAAGTCAATTCAAAAAAAAGTAGACAAGTCGAGAAAGAGATGATTGAATCAAAATAAATTTTTTTAAGTTTTTTTCTGTCATAGGACAATATGAATATTCTATCATATTCAATCAACACACTAAAGAAGGGGTTATATGATATGTCTGGTGTGGAAGTAGGTCAACATTTTTATTGGCAAATAGGGGGTTTCCAAATCCACGGTCAAGTACTTATAACTTCTTGGGTTGTAATTGCTATCTTACTAGGTTCAGCTGCTATAGCTGCTCGTAATCCACAAACCATTCCGACAGGGAGTCAGAATTTCTTGGAATATGTCCTTGAATTTATTCGAGACGTGAGTAAAACACAAATTGGAGAAGAATATCGCCCTTGGGTTCCCTTTATTGGAACTATGTTTCTATTTATTTTTGTTTCTAATTGGTCAGGGGCCCTTTTCCCGTGGAAAATCATACAGTTACCTCACGGGGAGTTAGCCGCACCCACGAATGATATAAATACTACTGTTGCTTTAGCTTTACTCACATCAGTAGCCTATTTCTATGCGGGTCTTACAAAAAAAGGGTTAGGTTATTTTGGTAAATACATTCAACCAACCCCAATTCTTTTACCCATTAACATTTTAGAAGATTTCACAAAACCTCTATCACTTAGTTTTCGACTTTTTGGAAATATATTAGCGGATGAATTAGTAGTTGTTGTTCTTGTTTCTTTAGTACCCTTAGTGGTTCCTATACCTGTCATGTTCCTCGGATTATTTACAAGTGGGATTCAGGCTCTTATTTTTGCAACTTTAGCCGCGGCTTATATAGGCGAATCCATGGAGGGTCATCATTGATTAGTCTTAGGAAGATTTAGTTTAGATCCAATCATGTGTGGCTCAAGAGACTCTATTACCATTAGATTCTATCAAGATAGAATCTAATGGTAATAGAGTCTCTTGAAAAAACTTAGTTGGTTAGTAGAGAGCGGTTGCACCAGATATGTAGAATCTAATGCTTATAGGTTCATATTTTGAAGTTAAAAATTTTTCGATTAGATGTTTCGAAGAATTATTAGAAAATCTGATTGAATTTAAGAGATATATAGGCGGTTTACGTTATGTAAGAAACATATGTATATTTTATATTATATATTGACAAGTTAAGTTATATATGAACGTAATTTGCACTATTTGAATTTGGTTAGAGATGTCAGCCGTTGTATGTAGTCAGAAAGACTCTCCGATTAGTAACTAAAAATTTCTAATGATCTAACTAATGATCTAATAATATATTAATTAAAATTTGGCGTTTTTAATTCTTTCTACTGAATGGATATTCCAATGGAATAATTAAGTTCTAATTCATTGGTTCATTGTATCATTAACCATTTCTTTTTTTTTTTGTGTGAGGAACTTATCTATCATGAATCCACTGATTTCTGCCGCTTCCGTTATTGCTGCTGGATTGGCTGTAGGGCTTGCTTCTATTGGACCTGGAGTTGGTCAAGGTACTGCTGCAGGCCAAGCTGTAGAAGGTATTGCGAGACAGCCCGAGGCGGAGGGAAAAATCCGAGGTACTTTATTACTTAGTTTAGCTTTTATGGAAGCTTTAACAATTTATGGATTGGTTGTAGCATTAGCCCTTTTATTTGCAAATCCTTTTGTTTAATCCGAGAAAAAGAAATATATATTTCTCATATTTCTTTTAGGGTCTTGGACGTGCAGGTTGTTTTTTCACATTATATTATAATTATAATTTCGTCCCTACACAATTACTTATACTTATTCATTCAGAAAATAACCCAAGGGAAGGACTGATTTGAAGATGAAGAATTAGTGTTACCCACTCGTTTTCTTCCTTCCTTCCCTTTCCGTAGTCCAAAGCATAAGTTCCCCAACAAAGGAGCTATTTCGCAATTCACATGAAAC